TAATTTTAATAATTCAATCTATTTTTAGAAAATATATTTTATTACCTTCATTGATAATAGTTAAAAATATTGGGCGTATTTTATTATCTCAACCCCCTGAGTGGGCTGAGGACTTCGATGAATGGAATAGAGAAAAGCATATTATATGTACCTATAACGGTGTTCAAGTATCAGAACTCGAACTTCCCATAAATTGGTTTAAAGATGGTATTCAGATAAAAATAGTATTTCCTTTTTATTTGAAACCTTGGCACAGATCCAAATTGAGGCCCTCTTTTTCTTCTTATAAAGATCTAAAGAAAGAACAACAAAAGTTTTCTTTTTTAACGGCTTGGGGAACGCAAACAACCCTTCCCTTTGGTTCTGTCCCCCCCAAACCTTCCTTTTTTAAGCCTATTTTTAAAGAACTTAAAAAAAAAATTCGAAAAACGAAAAATAATCATTTTCGAGTTATAAGCGTTTTAAAAGAAAGAACAAAAAATTTTCTACAAGATTCAAAAGAACCAAAAAGGGTGGTTATCAAAAACGTTTTATTTCAGTTTATAAAAAAAATAAAAAAAGAACTCTTAAAAGTACATCCAACTCGATTTTTTATATTGAGAAAGGTGTATGAATCCGGCGAAACTAACAAAAAAAAAGATTCTAGAATTAGGAATCAGATAATTCACGACTCGTTTAGAAAAATTAAATTTACAGATAATACAAATTATTCACTGAGAGAAAAAAAAATTAAAAATCTGACTGATAGAACAAGGACAATCAGAAAGAAAACAAAGAGTCTTACAAAAGAAAAAAACAGCAACGCCAAGAAAAGAAGTAGTCCTAACAAAACAAGTTATAATGGAAAAGAAAAATCACCAAAATTTTTTTGGAAAATATTAAAAATAAAAAAAAGAAGCAATCGATTAATCTATAAATTAGATTTGTTTATAAAAATTTTCATTAAAAGAATATACATCGATGTCTTTCTATGTATCATTCATATTGCCAGAATTCCTACACAACTAGTTCTTGAATCAAGAAATTTTTGTTTTGATAAATACATTTACAATAATAAAACAAACCAAGAAATAAAAAATAAAAAAAAACAAATTAACTTTATTTCAACTCTAAAAAGTGAACTTTACAATATTAAGAATAGTAAGAGGAATTCACATCTTTTTTTTGACTTATCCTCTTTATCACAAGCATATGTATTTTACAAATTATCACAAACCCAAGTTATTAATTTGTATAAGTTAAGATCTATTTTTGAGTATCATTATCATGGAACTCCCGTTTTTCTTAAGACTGCAATAAAAAATTATTTTGTAACACAAGGAATATTTCATTCCAAATTAAGACATACAAAACTTTCAAGTTCTGAAACGAATCAATGGAAAAACTGGTTAAGAGGTCATTATCAATACAATTTATCTAAGATTAGATGGTTTGAATTAATACCACAAAAATGGCGAACTACAATAAAAGAAGGTGGTATTACCCAAAATAAAGATTTAACAAAATGGAATTCGTATGAAAAAGATCGATTACTTTATCACAAAAAACAAAAGGATTTTAAAGTATATCCATTACCAAACCAAAAAGATAATTTTCCAAAATACTATATATATAATCTTTTATCATATAAATCTATTAATTCTGGAATTAAGAAGTCCTCATATATTATTTATGGATCACCATCAGAATTAAATAACAACCAAAAAATTACTTTTAATTACAACAATTATAAACAAAATTTATTTGAAAGCCTGGAGGAAATTCCTATCAATCATTATCTAGAAAAGGGCGATATTGTGTATATGCAAAAAAATCCAGATAGAAAATATTTTGATTGGACAATTCTCAATTTTTTTCTAAGACAAAAAATAGATATTGAGGCCTGGACCAAAATGGATTATAGCAGTAATATAAATACTAAGCTTGGAAGTAAGAATTACCAAAAAATTGAGAAAATGGATAAAAACAATATTTTTTATCTGATGATTCATCAAGATTTAGAAATAAATCCAATCAATGACAAGAAATTGTTTTTTGATTGGATGGAAATGAATGAAGAAATCCTAAACCCAATATCGATAAATCTGAAACTTCCGTTCTTCCCAGAATTTGTGCCACTTTCTAATGTATACAAAATAAAACCATGGATTATACAAAGCAAATTACTTCTTTTAAATTTAAATAAAAAGAAAAACATCAATGAAAAGAAAAAATTCCATTTTTTTAGACCATCGAATGAAAAAAGATATTCTGAATTAATGAATCGAAATCAAGAAGAAAAAGAACCCGCGGGCCGAAGAGCCCTTGGATCATATTCACAAAACCAAGATAAAATGAAAAAACAATATAAGATCCGGAATAAGATGAGACCAGAAATGATTTTCTTACGGAAACACTATTTGCTTTTTCAATGGATAATAGACGATGGTTTAATTCCGAATTTAACTGAAAGAATGATCAATAATATCAAGATATATTGTTACTTGCTTGGACTGATAAATCCAAGAGATACTACTATATCGTCTATTCAAAGGAAAGAAATAAATCTGGATATAATGGTGATTCGAAAAAAATTGACTCCTATAGAATTGAATAAAAAGGGGATATTTTTTATCGATCCCATTCGTTTGTCTGTAAAAAACGACGGATACTTTATTATATATCAAACCGTAGGTATATCGTTGGTTCATAAAAGTAAGTACCAAACTCCTCAAAGATATCGAGAACAAAGATATATCAATAAAAATAAATTGGATGAATTTCTCCCAAGATATCAAATAATAATTCGAAAGAGAGACAAAAAACATTATGATTTTATCGTTCCTGAAAAGATTTTATCATCTAGACGTCGTAGAGAATTGAGAATTCTAATTTCTTTCAACTCAAAGAATATAAATAGTGTGGATAAAAATCTAGTATTTTGTAACAAAAAGAACATAAAAAACAGGAATCCTTTTTTGGATCAAAAAAAGCATCTGGATAGAGATAAAAACGAATTAATTAAATTAAAGTTATTTCTTTGGCCTAATTATCGATTAGAAGACTTAGCTTGTATGAATAGATATTGGTTTAATACCAATAATGGAAGCTGTTTTAGTTTGTTAAGAATATATCCACAATTAAAAATTGGTTGATGGTACATTTTTCCTATATATTCTGTACCATATAGAAAAGCAAACAGATGCACATATGCCCTGTCTTACGTCCCAGTCTAATATTAGATCTTTTTTATTTAATACTAAGTCAATGACGTATCAATTTGTTTGGATAAAATCTATAAAATAAACGAATATATGGAATAGTCCGAATTTTAGGTCTAAATTATTTGACGTTGTAAGTGTAAAAACGTACCATCTACTTTTTTATCCCTGTCCAACTAAAATTAAAATTCTTGTGTATACTAATTACTACATTAAAATGACTAATATTATTATTACTGATCAAATAAAATATTTTATATATAAATTAAAGGGTAGAAGGAGCTTTTTTTATGATAAAAAATCCATTCAGTGCAATTATTTTGAAAGAGGAAAACGAAGACAACAAGGGGTCTGTTGAATTTCAAGTAGTGAGTTTCACCAATAGGATACGGAGACTTACTTCACATTTGGAATTGCACAAAAAAGACTATTTATCTCAGAGAGGTCTGCGTAAAATTCTAGGAAAACGTCAACGGCTGCTCGCCTATTTGTCAAAAAAAAATAGAGTACGTTATAAAGAATTAATTGGACAGTTGGAGATTCGAGAAACAAAAAATCATTAATTTGAAGAGTCATTTTGAATTTTCGCTTAAATTTTGATGAACCTCTTTTAGCTTTCAGCAATTCATGGAAGAATGAATCAGGAAAAAACCTATGACTGCACCAGTTACACGAAATGACCTTATGATAGTCAATATGGGCCCTCAGCACCCATCAATGCACGGTGTTCTTCGACTCATTGTTACTCTAGATGGTGAAGATGTTATTGACTGTGAACCGATATTGGGTTATTTACATAGAGGAATGGAAAAAATTGCGGAAAACCGAACAATTATACAATATTTACCTTATGTAACACGTTGGGATTATTTAGCTACTATGTTCACTGAAGCAATAACTGTAAATGCACCAGAGCAGTTAGGCAATATTCAAGTGCCTAAAAGGGCCAGCTATATCAGAGTCATTATGTTAGAGTTAAGTCGTATAGCTTCGCATTTGTTATGGCTTGGCCCTTTTATGGCAGATATTGGCGCACAGACCCCCTTCTTCTATATTTTTCGAGAAAGAGAATTGATATATGACCTATTCGAAGCTGCTACCGGTATGCGAATGATGCATAATTATTTTCGTATTGGAGGCGTCGCTGCTGATTTACCTTATGGCTGGGTAGATAAATGTTTGGATTTTTGTGATTATTTTTTAACAAGAGTTACTGAATATCAAAGGCTTATTACACGGAATCCTATTTTTTTAGAGCGAGTTGAGGGAGTAGGCATTATTGGCGGAGAGGAGGCAATAAATTGGGGTTTATCGGGACCAATGCTACGAGCTTCCGGAATACAATGGGATCTTCGAAAGGTTGATCATTATGAGTCTTACGATGAATTTGATTGGGGAGTTCAATGGCAAAAGGAAGGGGATTCATTAGCTCGTTATTTAGTACGAATCGGTGAAATGACAGAATCAATAAAAATTATTCAACAGGCTTTAGAAGGAATTCCGGGGGGGCCCTATGAGAATTTAGAAATCCGGCGCTTTGATAAAGTATGGGATCCCGAATGGAATGATTTTGACTATCGATTTATCAGTAAAAAACCTTCTCCTACTTTTGAATTGTCAAAACAAGAACTTTATGTGAGAGTCGAAGCCCCAAAAGGAGAATTAGGAATTTTTCTGATAGGAGATAAGGGTGTTTTTCCTTGGAGATGGAAAATCCGACCACCGGGTTTTATCAATTTGCAAATCCTTCCCCAATTAGTTAAAAGAATGAAATTGGCTGATATTATGACAATACTAGGT